AACCCTTCGATGACTTATCGGCTGCCTTGCTTGAGGAATAGTTTCACAAAAATGGAGACGAACCGGAATAACGTCCGATCTTGTTTCTGGATTGAGTGGAAAAGGGATATATGAAGTTCGCTCTGTTCCTCTGTGCATCTCTGTGATGGGTAAATCCCCATGAAAAAGGGGCAACTTTCGTGTAGTTTGTGATTGGATGTAACTGTTAAGATTTTTTCTCGGATAAATCTTTCTCTTAATAGATCTCTTCTTGTTCCTCAATCTTCGGAGAATGCGGCGTTGTATTATTGTAAGTTCTCTGTTCCGAACATTTCCTGAAAGTAGACGACAAGTTTTAAATCTTAATGCAGGCATATTTCGTTGAATCAGTCTTTTTCGCTACATCGGGGCTATGGGAGTCGAACCCAATTTTTCCACGACGAATCAATTGATTTAATATGGGCATCACTCTTTCCTTTGTCCTTCCCCCACCCGTGATGACTCCCGATCCGAAGGGCACCCAGACTCATGCTGCCTGCCAACGACAACAGGTACTAACGGGTTATGTAACCGAGTTCTCGTCCCCTGAGCATTCGAGATTTTAAATCCCAAAAAGTGGCGGATTGTATTCCCGGGTCCTCGAGACGAGCATACAACTCCTTTAAGGAGGGTTCCCCCGTCCCAGTCGTTTTGGATTCCGACGTGGGGAATGGTTCCAAGAGGACTCCCTCCTCAAACGACCTCAAGGAGGAGTTGGATTCCGAATGGACAATTATTTCGCTTCCACTATGATTTACCATATTTGTCACATTGGAACCCCCTTCCGCATCGAGGAGGGCTCTAAAAACGAAAGTCATAGAAAAGAGAATCACCCCCCTCCGCAGTAAAGAGAGAGATCGAGAAAGGATCCCCTTTAAGAAGAAGGTATGAACCCAGTCGTCCTGTCCGAGCCATACTCCAATAAAATAAAGGAGTATGCTTAGGCAAATAAATATAAATGTTCCTAGATGCCTAGGCATACATTTACGACTAAAGATAATAAAGCCTATAAAACAAAGAGCTACTATCATTTCTTCATTATAGATTGAGATCTTCTTCGAACTTAACGCACAAATAGATGGAATTGCAGCAAATAGCATCTTTCTAGTCGTGGAAGATATAGGTTGTTTAAGAAGAGAGAATCGTTGGTTCCTTATAGTCATGAGTATAAGGCACTGAAGAAAGAGCGAACTAACTAAGCCCCCGGGGTTTCGAAGAAGAAAAAAAGATTCCGGGATGGTCCAATCGGGTGAACCAATTCTTATCCTTCCCCTCTCACCGCGCAGAGACGAAAGGGAATCGGTCAGACCTCGCGCAAACCCTTGCTCAAAGAGTCCGCCAAGGGGATATTGTAACGCGAGATGATCTTTTTCTACTAGTAGATCAATTACAAAGCCCTGCTAGTGAATTCTATCTCCAAGCCTTGACTCTTCTTTTAACCGGGCTCACACAAGTAAGTGAAGGACCCCCTTTGGCCTTTCTGAAGTGTGGCCCGGGGATAAGGAATCAATAATTCGAATAGAGAATAGACGGTTTACGAGTTCCATCCTTAGAACGTGTGATCATGGCATCTGACTCGGGAAATGACTTAATCAATAGAGATAAATCTGTCCTTTTAGCAGCCTTTTTTTATCTACGATACCAGCATCCACTTCTTCAACTCGAGCAATCACATCCTTCAACGGCAGCTGAAATAGCAGGGGATCTTGCTAACTGTGCTTATTCTGCTTCCTATAAAAGAGAATCTCTCTGTCAACAAAAGCGCTTGGTCACATTCATTCAACCATCAACCATTTCACCGCTCCTACCTTCTTTCTTTTCGTGTAGTGGGACTCCTTCTTCGTCAGTCAGAGACAGCAGCAGATAAGAGAATCGCTAATGGTTCTCTTATACGAAACTTTATTTACCCCTTCCCTCGCTTAATCGGAATCTCACTCACTCTTTAGTTTCAATGCTAAATGGGAGCCTAGTTCAATGGCAGCTTTCTTCCTAAACAGGAGAGTTCGAAGGCCGCGGATTCGTCCGGAAGAGCTTAACCACACCAAAGCTAATTCAACTTCCGGAGCAGTCGAAAGAGGAAACAGATTCAACAAGAGACAAGGCTGGTAATGACGATCCTCCAACTGCGGTTACGACGACAGTGGCAAGAGCTTCTTCTTTGCTTACATCTTATCTTTCCGTGACTTCTTGCATCTCGAAAAAGAATATTCTAAAAGGCTAGCTCCACCTCTCGGCTTCTGAAACAATCCTTGTGAAAAAGAAAAAGATAGTAGCACAGGGCCTTCTCTCCATCTCAGAAGAAAAGTAGAATTTCGTGCGGGTATGAAAGAAAGATAGCTATTAAAAAGCATCTTCCTTCCCCTGCTCTGAACAGCGGCAACAACCAGTGATGGCATACTCTTATTATAAGAAAGAAGCATCTCCGAGCTAACTGCAATTGATTCTATAGCAGCAGATCTCGCGGTTATGCCGCATCAAGAGCAAAGCGAGAAGAGCTGACTCGTGAACATGAACAATCGCTTATTTCACAGCTGGTTCAACTTGAGCTTCGGATCAAAGAACTATCTTCCGGCCGTTCCCTAAAGAATGTCTTTCCCTGGGGCTTGTCTCTCATGAGTATAAGGCACTGAAGAAAGAGCGAACTAACTAAGCCCCCTCTGAGCAGGGGGTTTCTTTCTCCTTATCTACTAGAACTTTAGGAAAGCTTGGAAGCTACTTGCAGTGAATGAAGGAATGCGGCCGTAAGCTCATTGGTTTAAGAGCTACTCCGCTTCTCGCTAACAGCCCTATTCGCTTAGCTCGGGTATTCCCATTGCTTCAGGTATTTGATTACCAAACCAACCGTTGCCACACATCTAGCTACAAAGAAAGACAAAATACATTTATTGGTTCACGCACCTTCTGTCATTTCACTTCACTACCAGCGCAGTCCAATTCTCTTTCTCTATCTCCGAATTCTCTGTTTCACTCACCACCTACCTATCTTTCGAGCATACCTTTCTCCTTTCAACCAATGCCATTCACACGCCCAAAAGACTCTCCAGCCCCTTGGAACAATCCATCCAAGTTCAAACCCTTTCCGCTCTTCCAAACCTTTACAAACAGAGAAAGATAACTTTGGCTCAGAAGTGCTTTAAAAGAGTTGTAACAGGGGCTTCGTGGATGAATACCGCATACGCTCTTAAAGTCGCTTAAATGCTCTTATTTTGCATAAGGTGAATTTACCTTTCTTTCAGAACGCTCATATACTCCGCGACCCAGAGGCATCTAACCAAGAAGAACGAGATGAATTGCTTGCTAACGTAATGACTGCTCACTACGTGATAGACTGATTCTATTTATTCTATTATAGCTAAAGCAGCAAGCGCAGAACGCAAACAGTTGAACTTCCCTAGTATTCAACTGGTTGTACCGTTAACAGCACTTGACCGTTCATGTCCCACTCTCTATCTGTAAGCAAGTTCTTCAATAACCTTTGACATATTAGTGATACTTGGATGTACCGTTGTACAGAACGCTATAACCTCATTCTAAAGGTTGTAAAGAAGTCATTCTGGATAGTCACTAAAGAGTTATTAGTACAACTTCGAATGGAAAGGATAGTCATTAATAGTCTTGTTGGATGAAAGGTAACAACAAGATTGACATGTCTTCATGAGTGTCTTACGGTCTAGTCATTCTTTCTATGTGGATAGTCACTAAGTACGCTATATAAAGAATAGATAGTTGGTTAGTGCGGTACAACCAATGCTGTATAAGCTGTTAATAGGCTCTATATAGTACGCTATGTCAATGAATGACCTCACTGAAAGATAGTGAGTGGGACATGAACGGGATTTCAATAGACTTTCTTACTCCGCACTCTTCAAGTCTGTTTGTTTTCCCGCGTCTTTTCACTCGTAAACTCCTTCTTCTATAAAAGGAATGCCCAGCTTCTTGAAACAAGCACTCGTGGGATGTCCCATCAATCCACACTCTTGGCAAAACTCCGGCAATCGTTCGTACTTTATCAACTCCTCCCCGAACTCAGGAAAATCAATCACAGTACGTCTCAAGAGTTCCATAGAAAGATCGAGCCTAACCCTAACAAACATTGCCCCACACAGCAACATCCATGAGGGGATCGGGGATGGACTTTTATGCGGATTCGTTTGCCGTACTACCCATGTAACCCTTGAAACCCTCTCCCTTAACAGTCGATCGATTCCATCTCCTCCTACATGTAAAACAACGCAAGTGGTATTTCCTTTAATAAATGAGTTCTCTGAATGAAATAATTCCTTCCACCCGGGCGTCAACCGCCCCCGATCGATTTCGCGTTGTTTTCCATGTAAGGGGGGAAGGAATTTTCCAATTCCGAAGACCGCAGAAAAGGGGGTTGCTAACTTTTACATGTAGGTGAAGAAGGATTTTTTTCAAAAAAGTAAGGTGATATGTAATATCGGAAAGATAGCTTGCTAGCTTTTACATGTAAGGGGATAAGGAATTGTTTGATTCCTAAACCGGCAGAAAAGGGGGTTGCTAGGTTTTGCATATAAGAGAGGAGGGATTTATCCGATTCTGAAAAGCCATTTCCTTTCGTAAATGGCATTCGCGTTGTTTTACATGTAGGAGAGGAAGGATTCCCTTGATTGCCTTGGTTCCTTTCTTTTAGAACCAGAACCTATGCCAAGGGCCCCCGGTGCCGAAGAAACAGTAGGAGAAGAAGCGGAGCAACTCGAACGAAGTAGTCCATCTGAAAGCTTTCCATGCGGGTCGGTTCTCCTTTCGAGCTAGCAGCCTAAGACTAAGATAAGTTACGCCTAAGATAAGATAAGATAAGTTACGGGTCCGGACTGCATCCATCAGGGGATTTAAGCGGATTCCCGTTTATTCAGCTTCAGCGGTTGACTTCAGTCAAGTAAACTGCCTCTTCTTCATCCCTTAGTAGCCTAGCCCTTGGCTCCTTTCCTTGCGCATTCGTTCGAGTTCGTTCCTCTTAT